GGATAGAAATCACGAGAATGTCTATTCTTCCTCGAATCTTTCATTGAGAGGTAAAGGATTTAATCCTTTTAAGAAATAAAGTTTTTGATCGGAATAGTAATCAAACAAACCGAAGGGACCCTTTAACTATTAAAGGGGTTAATAGAACGAATCACACTTTTACCACTAAACTATACCCGCTACAATGTGATTATTGTATAGAAATGTATCTTTTGTCGAACAGAAAAATGGGCCCTAATAATTAAGAGGATCAAAAAAGAATCATAAAAATTAGAGCATTGACGTGCTTTATTCACGGAGCCCGATGAAATTAGGGAAAGAAGATTCATTTTAATAACTAAATAACACGTTTTTTTTCTTTTGCTGGGGATGCTTTGACATTGACAGATACGGCTCGATAAAAATACGTACGCCAAAGCATAAAATTGTGCAAGAATATATGGCTCCATTCTTTGTTTTTTTTTATTCCATTTACTTTATTGAAATAAAAAAGATCAAATAATTAAGAAATGACACTTTGATTCTATTCTGTATCATAGGAATAAAAATAGTCTTTCTTATGATTGTTATTGAAACAATAACAATCATTTTTGTTTCAAATCAAATAAATTATTTTTTCTATGATTTATTGAAACAAAAAAGGCCCGGCGAGGTACTGACCAGGCCAGGCCGCGGAATTAAAAAAAGCTCTTGCAGACGAAATCAAAGAGGTACTTTTTATATTATATTATTATAGAATAAAATATATAATATAATTAAAATAAATAAGTAAATAAGAGATATAAAAGAAAGACTCTTTTTCAAACCCTACTTTTTGTGTAATGTAACATAGTAATTATCCTTTTTCGATTGGGGGAGATGGCTGAGTGGACTAAAGCGTCGGATTGCTAATCCGTTGTACGGGTTTTTCGTACCGAGGGTTCGAATCCCTCTCTTTCCGCTTTTGTCAATGACTTGGTATTTTTTATTTATCTTTCGATTTCGACGAGTCTTTTTTTTTTTTTAATAGTTAAAGATAAATTTAATAGTTAAAGATAAAGATGTGGAATAGATAAAATAAAATCTTAAGAACGTTTAAAAATCGAGTAAGGAAAACAAAAACTTTATTTTTTATTCTTCACGTCCAGGATTACGTCCTGGATCATTAGATAGGAATCCGAAGATAAAGAGAGAAACAAAGAATATCACTACTGTGTAAACAAATAGTTTGAGAGTAAGCATTACACAATCTCCAAGAATTTTTTTGGAAAAAAAAAAAGAGAATAGATTCTCCATTTTTATACCACATATACCTCATTTTGACACCAAGAAATGAAATGGTTGTTATAAATCTAGAAATAGAAAATAATTTTCAGAAATTCATTTATAATGTAATACGAGTCAAGTCTTTCATTACCCATTTTTTTTATACCCACAATATCTAATTGTGGGAGGTTCTTTCAATGTAAAAAAGGTCCGAATGAAGAAATGGGGCGACCCCCGGACTTATCGTGGTGATACTTTCAATATTTGAATCGAAACTTTATACTATAATATAAGACTTATCTGATCTTATCAATTCTTATAATTTTTTTTCTTAGAATAAATCATGAATTTTTATAGGACAGTATTCAAGATCTCATCGAAAACTTACAGCAGCTTGCCAAACAAAAGCTAAGAGAAGAAATAGTACAGGTATTACTGGCATAAAATCTACGATGGGATTCAAAAAAGCATAAGCCTCGGGCAATTTGGCGAAGAAAAAACTATTTGAAGAAAGAGCAGAATTAAGCCAGATACAGATCAAATTAAAGATATTAAGCATAACAAACATTGTTTTGTTCTTGAAAATAATTGTATTTATTTTGATTGAGTTATTAATAATTGATAACAGAATGTTTTTGTCTATTTTATATTATTTAAGTTATAAAAAAAAATAAGGTCTACCAAAAAACTTTTCTTTGATTTGAACTAACTCAATCAAAAATATTTCAATTCTCAAATAAAAAGAGAATAGAAGAAATCATACTTTCATACAATATCTTAATTGAATTATATGTAATGATCAATAAATTTCGTTTAATTCTATATCTAAATGTATCAAAATCCTAGTAATAATCTATTCTATAGATATTGCGACTATAATTCTAATTGACGAACAACTAATAACAATATTAGTGTTTATTAATGTCGAATATAAAATGGGGCGTGGCCAAGTGGTAAGGCAACGGGTTTTGGTCCCGGTATTCGGAGGTTCGAATCCTTCCGTCCCAGAGCATACCTATTATATATATATCATATCAGATTCTATATATCGCATCAGAATACTGATTTTATATCAGAATAAAAGCTTATCTTTTTTTTTTGTTTTATTTTAAACAACTTTTTGTTTTTTTATTAAGAGTATAATAATTTAAGAGTATAATAATATTGGATATAATATGATTCTTTTTTCTTAGAATGATTAATTCTTATCTGAATTATATCTTTTTCACAAATTTAATTGTGTTCAAATAACACACAGATGTAATTGAATCCATTTGTATCCAGGTAAGATAGGAGCATAGATCAAAAGAGTTTGAATTAAAAAATTAAAATAAGGGAACGGTCTTTTCATTGTATGCCCATCCCTTTCATATTTAAGTGAATTCCTGATAAAAAAAAGCCTTGTTTCCGATACTCATCGTAATTTTCAATGATGCATTCTAAATTGAAATGTGAAAGCCTTTCTTTCTTTTTTCCTATACTTTAACTTAAAATGAAATAGTGGTACAGTAGTGGTACAGTCTGATTATTAATTTTCTGTAGATTTCCAAATTAGAAACACGGGTGTGTTTTTGATATTGGGGTACTAATTCACTTCAATCAATAATCAATAAGATAAAGTCTCTTAAGACTAGTTTAGGGTAAAAAAAAATAGGAGCTTAATCTGGACTTGTTTTAACTTGCATTTATACAAAATAGTCTAGTACTTCCTAAACAAAATAAAAATATAGGATTCTTTTTTTTATTTATGATTCATCATCTTCATAGAATTAACGGAGTAGATAGAAGTTAATCGTCACCAGAAAATACCAATTTCAATGTTTGTGTCTGTCCGAATATCATTAAAAAACAATCAAATTACGTATGTTACGTATATATTTTCTTTGAATTTCGTTTTTAAGTATTTTGTGTTTTTTCTAATGAATAATTGTAAATCTATATAACAATTGAGACAAATTCTATTCTTATTCACTTTACCTAAGGTAAAGTGAATAAGATAATAGAATTTTTCAAGTTAACTAAACTACTCAGAAAATGAGGAAATGCTTATATGTGTGTCTTGTTATCGTTCTATTTCATTGAAAACTTTATTTTATTTCGATTGATTTTTGTGTTGTGAAAAGATATTTGTGATCCCTAAATTTGAAATATTTAACATAGAATATCTATAATTGAATATCTATAATTACTTTCAAAAAACATTTTTTTAGTCTATCTGATAGATATGGGGATTTCCTATTCTTTTCTTTCAATTATGATTTATGAAAAATAAAAAATAATAACAACCAAAATCCTCCCTTATATCAGTCTTTATTTCCCGCCCTCCCATTTGTGTTATTTATTATTTATAGTTTTTATATTCTAATTATAAAGAAATATATATATATATGGATATAGGGTTAAATTGAATTTTTGCTGAGACTTCTTCAGAAACTACCCATTCAGAAAAATATAGATTACTATGTACCGACCGAACCAATGATTATTCATGATTCCATAATGGAATCAATTACATACTGGTTACAGCAACCTACTAGAGAAATGTTATGGTAAAACTTCGTTTAAAACGATGTGGTAGAAAGCAACGTGCGACTTGAAGGTGAAGGATATGGTCGTCTGTGGATTCTTACATCCATCATTTTTGATTAATTATATAGGAATGAGGGTGCTCTTGGCTCGACATCGTTTGTTCTGTTATACTCGAAAAACCTCATTTTGGGGGGTTGCGATGTAAATAGTACATGATTATGATGGAGCTCGAGTAAAAAGTATTGATTCATTTTTTAGGGGCACGTATCTAGGGTTAGTGTTAATTAATAAATTGAAACAACTTCGTAAGTATATTTTGATATATAAATCGAAAGGATCCAATTCTAGCAAGTTTCAAAGGAAATTTCTTGGAATTGGTAAAACTCTTTCAATTAAAAGTGTATCACGGGGGAATCAACCATTTGTATGATTCTTTGATAGAAAGAAAGAAATCAAAAAAATGGTATGTTGCTGCCATTTTTTGAAATGATTAAAGATCACCGAAGTCATGTCTAAACCCAACGATTCAAGTCAACGATCAAGAATCCTGGAACAAGGAAATACCATTTTCAGTTGTCTCTATGAATAGATCATAATGAAAAATAAAAATAAATTCTAAAGGAGACAGACAAAAAGTGCGTGGTTAGAGACCGCTCAATAAACGAAATGCCTAAAGGGCTTCCTTTGGGTTATTTAAGGGTTATCCAACTTGAGTTATGAGGATGTGAATACGAATTATTTTTTTATTTTTCGGACAAGAAAAAGTATTTAAATCATAATTGAATTGATTTTATTATTTTATGGATCTATTTGACATTAATTATAAATTCTGTATATAAACATAATTTCGAATTTTCTTGAGCCGTACGAGGAGAAAACTTCTTATACGTTTCTAGGGGGGGTATTATTTATCTACATCTATCCCAATAGCCGGTTTATCGAATCGTTGCAATTGATGTTCGATCCCGAAGAGAAGGAAGAGATCTTCGGAAAGTGGGTTTTTATGATCCGATAAAGAATCAAACTTATTTAAATGTTCCTGCTATTTTAGATTTCATTAAAAAGGGCGCTCAACCTACGGGAACTGTTCATGATATTTTAAAAAAGGCGGGAGTTTTTATGGAACTTTCCCTTAATCAATAGATGAAATTCAATTAATGAAATACAAAAAAAAGGGGGGGGGTGACTTGTATATAACTTTATATATATAACCTTTTCTATACTACGTCCCCTCTTTTGCTCTATTCTTACCAATTTATTATTATTATTACTACCATAAAATGTCGTCGTCTATAACGACAAAAATTGATTTTTATTTTAGTGAGATAAATTCATATAAGACAGATAAATCGCAAAAAGATCAAGTGAATAAATGAAGTAGTTGGATTTATAAATGTAAAATTTTACATTATCGCTAATTCAATAATTGTTGATTTTTCGTTGAAACTTTTTTTTTATTTTTGAATTTAAATTTTATTATTTATATTTTTTTTATAGTTTATTAATATAAAAAAATATTATTGAATCAAATAGAAAATATTGAATAATTTTTTATGAAAATTTATGGTTTTCTAAATTATGTTCTTTTCTCAACATTCACATTCATATTGACAACAGTGTATGAAACAAATATAATCTGATCGTGAATAAATGTATCTATTTCTCTCTGTTTTATAGACTTGGTTTTTGATTTTACTTTATTCAAACGATGGATTCATTGGATTTGCTGGGATACAAATATAAGAAGTTTTTATTATTTTTTTTTTCTATTTTATTTGAATATTTTGATTGCGTTGTGCAATTGAATCTCTTTTTTGATTTCGATTGGATCTATACATTTTGATTCGGGTTGCTAACTCAACGGTAGAGTACTCGGCTTTTAAGTGCGACTAGCATTTTTTACACATTTGTATGAAGCAATGGATTCGTCAATACCATCGGTAAAGCTTGTAAGACCGCGACTGATCCTGAAAGGAAGGAATGGAAAAAGCAGCATGTCGTATTAATGGAGAATTCTGAGAATTTTTTATTCTTATCTTATCGGATCGATCAAAAATCTTGTTCGAATTCTTGACGCGGAAAAAAATTAAATTAAAGTTGGGTTAAGCGAATAAATGGATAGAGCCCCATGGCTCCAATTATAAGGAGACAAAAAAAAGCAACGAGCTTCTGTTCTTAATTTGAATGATTACCCGATCTAATCAAACGTTAAAAATATATTAGTGCTTGGTGCGGGAAATGTTTTTAACATAAGTGGATTATCCATTTTTTTATAAATCCTAATTATTAATTATTAGTAGATATTCTCCATTAGAGTGTGGGGATAAATGTGTAGAAAAAGCAGTATATTGATAAAAATATTTTTTTTTCCAAAATCAAAAGAGCGATTGGGTTGAAAAAATAAAGGATTTCTAATCATCTTGTTATCCTAGAATGAACATAAACCGATAAAATTAGATGGAAAAAGCGAGGATAAAGAGTCCGTTGATGAGTCTTATCTGTTTCCGGGGTATCTATCTAGTCTTTTTTTACTATAATAAATATCCTGTTTTGACTGTATCGTACTATGTGTCATTTACTAACCCAATAAATCCCTTATTTCGGGTTCAAATCTAATTTTAACTAAATGGAGGAATTTCAAGAATATTTAGAACTAGATAGATTTAGGCAACATGACTTCCTATACCCACTTATCTTTCGGGAGTATATTTATGCACTTGCTCATGATCATGGTTTAAATCGATCGATTTTTTTGGAAAATGTAGCTTATGATAATAAATCTAGTTTACTGGTTGTAAAACGTTTAATTACGAGAATGTATCAACAGAATCATTTGATGATTTCCGCTAATAATTCTAACCAAAATCCATTTTTTGGATACAACAAAAATTTGTATTCTCAAATTCTATCAGAAGCATTTGCAGTCATTGTGGAACTTCCATTTTCTCTACGATTAATATCTGCTTTAGAAGGGGTACAAATCGTAAGATCTTACAATTTACGATCCATTCATTCAATATTTCCTTTTTTAGAGGACAAATTCCCACATTTAAATTATGTGGCAGATATACTAATACCCTACCCTATCCATCTGGAAATCTTGGTTCAAACCCTTCGCTACCGGGTGAAAGATGCCTCCTCTTTGCATTTATTGCGGTTCTTTCTTCATGAGTATTCTAATTGTAACATTCGTATTATTCCAAAAAAAAACGAATCCATTTCTATTTTTTTAAAAAGTAATCCAAGATTATTGTTATTTTTATATAATTCTCATATATGTGAATACGAATCCGTCTTCTTTTTTATCCGTAACCAATCTTCTCATTTACGATTAACATCTTCTGGAGTCCTTTTTGAGCGAATCTTTTTACATAGAAAAATGGAACATCTTGTCAAAGTCTTTGCTAATAATTTTCGGGGCATCCTATGCTTCCCGAAGGATCCTTTCATTCATTATGTTAGATATCAAGGAAAATCAATTCTGGCTTCAAAAGATACACCTCTTCTGATAAATAAATGGAAATATTACCTTGTCAATTTATGGCAATGTCATTTTTCTGTGTGGTCTCGCCTGGGAAGGATCTATATAAACCAATTATCCAAGCATTCCCTCGACTTTTTGGGTTATTTTTCAAGTGTGCGACTAAATCCTACAATGGTGCGTAGTCAAATGCTAGAAAATTCATTTATAATCAAAAATGCTCCCAAGAAGCTCGATACAATAGT